CCAATACCGTGAAAGAGAAACTTCCCAGATCCAGGGAAGCTTATCATAAAGGGCTTCAACAAGGGGTTTTATTCGTTCTTTGAGCAAAAAGATAAAGATCGGATAGATTCGAACCGCAATTGCAAAGGTAATAACTACTATGCTAGCCCAAATCATGATCTTCACCAACTTGGATTTGGTTCTCTCGCGAAAATCGCGAGTTGCAGAGATGAGAACCATGAAAAGCAAGATCCCGAATAAGAAAACAGAAACCGAGGAAACCACAAGAGTGAAAACTAGTAGAGTCTCGTCTTTTGTCATTCTTTGCTCCTTTTTCACTCAATGATTCATTCGAATTTCCCAACCAAAAATTCTATATGTCTATTCTATGATATTTCTATATATAGAATATGATATCTAATATGACACCCGATTTGTCAAAGGGATTGGTGACTTACCCATTTCATATAGCAATCCCTGATCAAAGAGAGAACAATATCCATTTCAAAACATTTCTAACGGATTCCTTGGTTCGGACCGACGAAGTAATGGCACTCGATTATTATCAACCCGACTGCAATGTCGGTAAGGATTGCACCAGAGCACCTTCTACTTCTAATAGGCCATGAACTATAGATAGAGAAGAATCATTCTGAGCGAGTCCATAAGAAGCGACCCACTTTTTCATCGGTTCCGGGGGAAGACCAAAGATCTTGCGCGACCGGTCCGCCAGAAAAACTCAAAAGAAAAAGAAGTCTCGTTAATCTCCTCATGCTCGTTCCAAGTTCGAAGTACCGTTTGGCCAAAGAAAAACCCGCTTCCTGACACGATTGCCTCTTTATATAGATAGATATAGGATCTATGGGGTTATTACTTAGAAGTCTATTTTGTACAAGATCCCCTCCTATCTGATAGAAAAAGGTCCCATGATCCCGAGCCGGTCTTATCTTGGCTCGCAAACCCCAAGTTTGTCTATGAAGAGCTAATCTAATTGTATTAGTTTCTATAATGGATTTCTTATGTGGAATACTAACGGATAGGGCCCCGTTGCTAAGTGCTACAAGATCTAATGCACTGGAACTCGTGGTTATGGACCCGAATCCTTTAGTATGGAACATTGTCTTTTCCAAGTAAAAACCCCTAGTATATGAAAGAATGAAAAGGTGCTTTCATTCTTGTGGAATAAGAAGCCCTCGTACCTTAATGAAAGGAAAATAGGAATTTTTCGTTAGGTATTTGACCAAATAGGATCGTCCAGTTCCTATAGAACCTATCACTAAAATACCCGATAGGGCTAAGCAGGGTTTTCCATGAGATGGTAAATGAAAACGATTAACCCCACACGAGGTTTGGGAATAAGTGATTGTCTGATAATGAGCAAGGAATATATGTCTTTCTGCTAAAGAGGATCTATTAAACTCATAATTCATTAGATCCTTGTTAGCAATGTCAAGTAGGTATCATAAGTAAATGGATCCCGGTTGTTCAATCCTTTGATAACCAAGGTCCTTCTTTGCTAAAGAGAAATGATCACTATGAGTCAGACTCAATAGAATTGGATCCATTCCAAATAGCGAGAATTAGGATTCTTGATCCCTCTCAATCTCTCTTTCAATTCGAGGATCCAGAGAGGTGTTTTCATAGTCATCTCCGAATATTTGCCATCTCCGAATATTTTGATTTCATTTTTCTATGATATGTCTTTCTATATGAAAATTGGTTATTTACGATGTACGATGATCCCTGTTAAGCATCCATGGCTGAATGGTTAAAGCGCCCAACTCATAATTGGTAAATTTGCGGGTTCAATTCCTGCTGGATGCACGCGAACGGGAACGTTCCATAAGTCTATTGGAACTGGCTCTCTATCCATGGAATCTCATCCATCATCCATACATAACGAATTGGTATGGTATATTCATACCATAACATAAGAACAATAAGAACTCGAATTCTTATCGATACTGGAACTCAGAGCATAGGAGGGAAAGTCGATTTATGGATGGAATCAAATACGCAGTATTTACAGAAAAAAGTCTTCGTTTATTGGGAAAGAATCAATATACTTTTAATGTCGAATCGGGATTCACTAAGACAGAAATAAAGCATTGGGTCGAGCTCTTCTTTGGTGTTAAGGTAGTAGCTGTGAATAGCCATCGACTACCCGGAAAGGGTAGAAGAATGGGACCTATTCAGGGACATACAATGCATTACAGACGTATGATCATTACCCTTCAACCGGGTTATTCTATTCCACTTCTAGATAGAGAAAAGAACTAAAGGAGAATACTTAATAATACGGCGAAACATTTATACAAAACACCTATCCCGAGCACACGCAAGGGAACCGTAGACAGGCAAGTGAAATCCAATCCACGAAATAAATTGATCCATGGACGGCACCGTTGTGGTAAAGGTCGTAATGCCAGAGGAATCATTACCGCAAGGCATAGAGGGGGAGGTCATAAGCGCCTATACCGTAAAATCGATTTTCGACGGAATCAAAAAGACATATCTGGTAGAATCGTAACCATAGAATACGACCCTAATCGAAATGCATACATTTGTCTCATACACTATGGGGATGGTGAGAAGAGATATATTTTACATCCCAGAGGGGCTATAATTGGAGATACTATTGTTTCTGGTACAAAAGTTCCTATATCAATGGGAAATGCCCTACCTTTGAGTGCGGTTTGAACTATTGATTTACGTAATTGGAAGTAACCAATTAGGTTTACGACGAAACCTAGAAATCGATCACTGATCCAATTTGACTACCTCTACGGGATAGACCTCAACAGAAAACTGTTGAGTAACGGCAGCAAGTGATTGAGTTCAGTAGTTCCTCATAGAAAATTATTGACTCTAGAGATATGGTAATATGGAGAAGACAAAATTGTTTGAAGCACGCACAGAACCGGAAGCGCCCCTTGTTTCAAAGAGAGGAGGACGGGTTATTCACATTTAATTTGATGGTCAGAGGCGAATTGAAAGCTAAGCAGTGGTAATTAAGACCCCCGGGTAAAAATAGGGATGTCTCCTACGTTACCCATAATATGCGGAAGTATCGACGTAATTTCATAGAGTCATTCGATCTGAATGCTACATGAAGAACATAAGCCAGATGACGGAACGCGGAGACCTAGGATGTAGAAGATCATAACATGAGCGATTCGGCAGATTTGAATTCCTTTTCTATATATCCACTCAGGTGGTACTTCATCATACGATTCATATAAGATCAATCTGTCTAGAGATCGTCATATACATCTAGAAAGCCGTATGCTTTGGAAGAAGCTTGTACAGTTTGGGAAGGGGTTTTTTGAGAAAAAAGAAGAATCTACTTCAACCGATATGCCCTTAGGCACGGCCATACATAACATAGAAATCACACGTGGAAGGGGTGGGCAATTAGCTAGAGCAGCAGGTGCTGTAGCGAAACTGATTGCAAAAGAGGGTAAATTGGCCACTTTAAGATTACCATCTGGGGAGGTCCGTTTGGTATCCCAAAACTGCTTAGCAACAGTCGGACAAGTGGGTAATGTTGGGGTGAACCAAAAAAGTTTGGGTAGAGCCGGATCTAAGTGTTGGCTAGGTAAACGCCCCGTAGTAAGAGGGGTAGTTATGAATCCTGTGGACCACCCCCATGGGGGCGGTGAAGGGAAAGCCCCCATTGGTAGAAAAAAACCCACAACCCCTTGGGGTTATCCTGCGCTTGGAAGAAGAACTAGGAAAAGGAAAAAATATAGTGATAGTTTTATTCTTCGTCGCCGTAAGTAAATACGTAACTAGGAATATGGAAAATTGCATTGCAAAAATGCGATGGGCGAACGACGGGAATTGAACCCGCGCATGGTGGATTCACAATCCACTGCCTTGATCCACTTGGCTACATCCGCCCCTTATCCAGCTAAAGGATTTTCTCTTTTTTCCACTCATCATTATTCTATTTATTCTGACCTCCATACCTCGATCGAGATAGTGGACATAGGATGCCACTCTTTAAAATGAAAAAAGGGAGTAATCAGCTGTGACACGAAAAAAAACGAATCCTTTTGTAGCTCGTCATTTATTGACAAAAATCGAAAAGGTCAATATGAAGGAGGAGAAAGAAACAATAGTAACGTGGTCCCGGGCATCTAGCATTCTACCCGCAATGGTTGGCCATACAATCGCGATTCATAATGGAAAGGAACATATACCTATTTACATAACAAATCCTATGGTAGGTCGCAAATTGGGGGAATTCGTGCCTACTCGGCATTTCACGAGTTATGAAAGTGCAAGAAAGGATACTAAATCTCGTCGTTAACTGAATTAAGAATAGAAAGATTCAGAATAAACAAAGAAATTCAAATAAAGTAAAGGTAGGCGGGGAATAACCTTATTTATGACAAGTTTCAAATTGGTAAAGTATATCCCTAGGATAAAGAAGAAGAAGAACGGGCTACGGAAACTGGCAAGAAAAGTTCCAACTGATCGTCTACTTAAGTTCGAACGAGTTTTCAAAGCACAAAAACGCATACATATGTCTGTTTTTAAAGCACAAAGAGTTCTTGATGAAATTCGCTGGCGTTACTACGAGGAAACCGTTATGATACTGAACCTCATGCCTTATCGAGCATCTTATCCCATCTTAAAGTTGGTTTATTCGGCAGCAGCAAATGCTGCTCATTATAGGGATTTCGACAAAGCTAATTTATTCATAACAAAAGCCGAAGTAAGCAGGAGTACTATTATGAAAAAATTCAGACCTCGGGCTCGAGGGCGTGGTTATCCTATAAAAAAAATCATGTGTAATATAACAATTGTACTAAATATAGTAAAGAAATCAAAATAACTTTTAGATCAACCTAAGAGTTCGACTCCCAGTAAAGAAAAAAAAAAAAATAGAATAGAAAAATATGGGACAAAAAATAAATCCACTCGGTTTCAGACTTGGTACAACCCAAAATCACCATTCCTTTTGGTTCGCACAACCAAAAAATTATTCTGAAGGTCTACAAGAAGATAAAAAAATACGGAATTGTATCAAGAACTATATACAAAAGAATAGGAAAAAAAGCTCGAATAGAAAAATAGAATCAGACTCAAGTTCCGAAGTAATTACACATATAGAAATTCAAAAAGAAATTGATACAATTCACGTTATAATCCATATTGGATTCCCCAATTTATTAAAGAAAAAAGGAGCAATCGAAGAATTAGAGAAAGATATCCAAAAGGAAGTGAATTCTGTAAACCAGAGACTTAATATTGCTATTGAAAAAGTTAAAGAACCTTATAGACAACCTAACATTCTTGCAGAATATATAGCTTTCCAATTAAAAAATAGAGTTTCATTCCGAAAGGCAATGAAAAAAGCCATTGAATTAACTAAAAAAGCAGATATAAAGGGAGTAAAAATCAAAATTGCGGGCCGTCTAGGAGGGAAAGAAATTGCACGTGCCGAATGCATCAAAAAGGGTAGACTTCCCCTCCAAACAATTCGCGCTAAAATTGATTATTGCTGCTATCCAATTCGAACTATCTATGGAGTATTAGGTGTAAAAATTTGGATATTCGTAGAAGAAGAATAACTAACCTTGTCTTCTCATTCTGGCCAACGATAGAATAAAAAAGACAAGAGCCTTATTTTTCCAAAATCCCAGAAAAACAAAAAAATCATACCTCTTTCTATAAGATTTAATGAAAATTGATAAATCTTTTAATATAATTGCTATGCTTAGTGTGTGACTCGTTAGTTTTTTCTTTAGGGTCAAAAATGGAAACTCAAAAAAAAATTGAGCGAACCCTACTAAAAATAGAAAAAACTTAGTAATTATAGAAAATTAACTAATAACCAACCTATTGCTTCGTATTGTCGAGATCCTAACAAAGAAACAGTCACTATGTGAATAAATACATCTATCATAAATGAGTGGATCTATCATATAGTTGTAGCAACTGCATTTTTTTCTCTAAAAAAGAAACCGGATTCTAGGTTGTGAAACAAAACTAAAGGGATGTGGATAAAAGGAGGGATGATAGATAGAAGGAAGAAGAATAAGAAAGATATAAGATTCCAATGTGTATGGTCTATGAATTACATCATAAAAGGCAATGTGATAAAGCATCAATATAATAAAATAATAAAAATAAGAGAGAATTAAAAATCATAATTTTGTGAAACAATAAATAAAAATTTTAAGCAATAATAAAGAGCAGCCCAGGTTAATAAAACTAAGAAAATTAACTCGGAAAGTTTAAGTTTGGAAGCTCCGTTGCAGGATTCAAACCTAACCATTAAAGGAGAAGCTGTGGGAACGACAAAACCTATGACTGCATAGGATTGATTTTATTGAAAAGAATCCTAATACTTCATTGGGCGGGATGGCGGAACAAACCAAAAAAATTGTTTTATTTGATTTAATAAGGTTATAAATTAACAAATAAGACAAGAAAGAGTAAATATTCGCCCGCGAAACTTTATTGGATTAGAATACTTTACTATGATTCAATAAGGGTAAAAATAAGGATATTCCTTATAAAAAAGACGGATTACATTATCTACAAATATAGAATTAGGATATATTCTAGATCTTCTTTCTTGACTATATATTTCTCTATTTTAAGAAATGCAAAATAAAAAAAACGTATTCTATTATATATTGATGTGTATCTATCCTTAATATTTTTGAATATTATGGAATTAGAGAAATTTGCACGCTTTCTCATTTCATTCGCGAGGAGCTGGATGAGAAGAAACTCTCATGTCCAGTTTTGCAGTAGAGATGGAACTAAAAAAGAACCATCGACTATAACCCCAAAAGAACTAGATTTCGTAAACAACATAGAGGAAGAATGAAGGGAAAATCCTGCCGAGGCAATCGTATTTGTTTTGGTAGATATGCTCTTCAAGTACTTGAACCCGCTTGGATTACAGCGAGACAGATAGAAGCAGGACGAAGAGCAATGACACGATATGCACGTCGTGGTGGAAAACTATGGGTACGTATATTTCCCGACAAACCGGTTACACTAAGACCCACAGAAACACGTATGGGCTCAGGAAAGGGATCCCCCGAATATTGGGTAGCTGTTGTTAAACCAGGTCGAATACTTTATGAAATGAGTGGAGTATCTGAAACTATAGCTAGAGCAGCTATCTCCATAGCTGCCAGTAAAATGCCCATACGAAGCCAATTTCTTAGATTAGAGATATAGACCCCCTAAAAAAAAGGAGTATTGAAGATAAAAAACCCCAGGTTTTCCTTCTAGAGAGACAATATATCTTTCATTCCTTTGCAGTGAAATAACAAATTGAAATCCAAATAATATGATTCAACCTCAGACCCTTTTAAATGTAGCGGATAACAGTGGAGCTCGAAAATTGATGTGTATTCGAGTCATAGGAGCTGCTGGTAATCAGCGATATGCTCGTATTGGTGATGTTATTGTTGCTGTAATCAAAGACGCAGTGCCCCAAATGCCTCTAGAAAGATCAGAAGTAATTCGAGCTGTAATTGTACGTACATGTAAAGAATTCAAATGTGAAGACGGTATAATAATACGCTATGATGACAATGCAGCAGTTATCATTGATCAAAAAGGAAATCCAAAAGGAACTAGAGTTTTTGGCGCGATTGCCGAGGAATTGAGAGAATTGAATTTTACTAAAATAGTTTCATTAGCTCCTGAAGTATTATAAATACTAGTAGATGAGATATAGATCAAAGAAAAAATTAGTAGATTGTGTTTTACGTATATGCTTTAAAATCCTAAATAAAAAGAAAAAGGAAAACATGTTGATTATCTAAAAATTAGGAGGAACCTAGAATTAGAGTCTTATGGGCAAGGACACTATTGCTTATTTACTAACCTCTATAAGAAACGCAGACATGAGTAAAAAAGGAACTGTTCGAGTAGTATCTACAAATATTACTGAAAACATTGTTAAAATACTTCTACGAGAGGGTTTTATTGAAAGTGTTCGGAAACATCAAGAAAGTAACAGATATTTCTTGGTCTCAACTTTGCGACATCAAAAGAGAAGGACTAGAAAGGGAATATATACAACTAGAACCTTTTTAAAGCGTATCAGCCGACCTGGCTTACGAATTTATGCTAACTATCAAGGAATTCCTAAGGTTTTGGGCGGAATGGGAATTGCTATTCTTTCTACTTCTCAAGGTATAATGACAGATCGAGAAGCTCGACTAAACAGAATTGGGGGAGAAGTCTTATGTTATATATGGTAACGACCCTCCCTATAGTACCCGAATTCTATCTCGAACTTCCTATTTTGAAAATGCAAATAGAAAAATAGGAGAAAAAAATATGACAGAAAAAAAAAATAGGAGAGAAAAAAAAAACCCGAGAGAAGCAAAAGTAACTTTCGAAGGTTTAGTTACGGAAGCCCTACCCAACGGAATGTTCCGAGTTCGCTTAGAGAATGACACCATCATCCTGGGCTATATTTCAGGAAAAATTCGATCCAGTTCTATACGAATACTGATGGGGGATAGGGTCAAAATTGAAGTAAGTCGTTATGATTCAAGCAAGGGGCGTATAATTTATAGACTTCCCCATAAGGATTCGAAGCGTATCGAAGACTCGAAGGATACTGAAGATTTGAAGGATACCAAAGATTTAAAGGATTAGGTTTTTCTAGGAAATAAATTCCAAATTTTAAAATTTAAGTGAAGAGGCTTATTTTTTCCCAAAGAGTGGATTCATAGTTTAAGAAAGGAATACCTAAATATGAAAATAAGAGCTTCCGTTCGTAAAATTTGTACAAAATGTCGACTGATTCGTAGGCGTGGGCGAATTAGAGTCATTTGTTCCAATCCGAAGCATAAACAAAGACAGGGGTAATCTTTCGAAAAAGGAGCTTTCCTTTCTAAAAAGTAAAAAAAAAGTACCCACAGAAATGTCCAAATTCCGAATCAAAAAATGAAAGTAAAGGATATATTTAACCTTAAAACGGATATCTTTGTATCTTTTTTTCTTTTTGTTATTTCTAACTCAGATTTATGAGATAATAAAATATGACAAAAGCTATACCAAAAATAGGTTCACGTAAGAAAGCGCGTATTGGTTTGCGTAGGAATGCTCGTTTTAGTTTACGGAAGAGTGCACGTAGAATAACAAAAGGGGTTATTCATGTTCAAGCCAGTTTCAACAATACCATTATAACTGTTACAGACCCACAAGGTCGGGTGGTTTTCTGGTCCTCGGCAGGTACTTGTGGATTCAAAAGCTCAAGAAAAGCATCACCCTATGCCGGTCAAAGAACAGCAGTAGATGCTATTCGTACAGTAGGTTTGCAACGAGCAGAAGTTATGGTAAAAGGGGCTGGTAGCGGAAGAGACGCCGCATTACGAGCCATTGCTAAAAGTGGTGTACGGTTAAGTTGTATACGCGATGTAACACCTATGCCACATAATGGATGTCGACCTCCTAAAAAAAGACGTCTGTAAAAGAATTAAACCGCTTTCAAGAGAAATAAACGATTCAATGATCAAATAAATACTAATCTATTATGGTTCGAGAGGAGGTAACAGGATCCACCCAAACATTACAGTGGAAGTGTGTTGAATCAAGAGTAGATAGTAAGCGTCTTTATTATGGTCGTTTCATTCTGTCCCCACTTAGAAAAGGTCAAGCGGATACTGTCGGTATTGCCTTGCGAAGAGCTTTACTTGGAGAAATAGAAGGAACATGTATCACACACGCTAAATTTTGGAACGTGCCACATGAATATTCTACAATAGTAGGTATTGAAGAATCCATACAAGAAATTTTACTAAATTTGAAAGAAATTGTATTGAGAAGTAATCTCTATGGAGTTAGAGACGCATCAATTTGCGTCAAAGGTCCTAGATACATAACCGCTCAAGATATAATCTTACCACCTTCCGTAGAAATCGTTGATACGACACAACCTATAGCTACCTTGAGAGACCCCATTGATTTCTATATTGAGTTACAGATCAAGAGAGATCGCGGATATCATACGGAACTCAAAAAGAACTCTCAAGATGGAAGTTATCCTATAGATGCTGTATCCATGCCTGTTCGAAATGTGAATTATAGTATTTTTTCTTGTGGGAATGGGAATGAAAAACACGAGATACTTTTTATCGAAATATGGACGAATGGAAGTTTAACCCCTAAAGAAGCGCTTTATGAAGCTTCTCGTAATTTGATTGATTTATTTCTTCCTTTTCTACACGCAGAGGAAAAAGGCGCTAGTTTCGAAGAAAATAAAACCAGGTTTACTCTACCTCTTTTAACCTTTCAAAAAAGATTCACTAATTTAAAGAAAAACAAAAAAGGAATTCCATTGAATTGTATTTTTATTGATCAATTAGAATTGCCTTCTAGAACGTATAACTGTCTCAAAAGGGCCAATATACATACACTATTGGACCTTTTGAGTAAGACTGAAGAAGATCTTATGAGAATTGACAGCTTTCGTATGGAAGATGGAAAACTTATATGGGCCACTCTAGAGAAGCATCTCCCAATTAATTTATCTAAGAACAAGTTCTTGCTTTAAATCCATTACATTTTTTGCTTTTTCGAGTTAGAAAAAAGAAAACAATTTTGGATCTTTGGCACAATCTATAATTTTCGCGAAATGGATCATAATAAAATAGATTTTAGGTATCTAGGGAAGATTCACTTGGAAGTAACTATTTCCTAGATACCCATGCAGTGGACTCCACGGTTGAATGAATCAACTTGAAAAATCCCTAAAAAAGACCTAAAGTTAAGGATTTATCAATGGGTAATGTTGCTCCAATACCTAACCAAAGAGCTACTACAGTACCGATTAAAAAAACGGTCGTAGCTACTGGGCGACGAAATGGATTTTGGAACTTATTGACATTCTCGAGAAAGGGTACTGTTAATAAGCCTGTTGGCACAGAAACCATTAAGAGAACGCCCAATAACTTATTGGGTACTGTACGAAGTATTTGAAATACGGGAAAGAAGTACCACTCGGGTAATATTTCCAGAGGAGTTGCAAACGGATCCGCTGGTTCACCAATCATTGACGGCTCGAGAACCGCTAAACCTACATTACATGCAATAGTACCTAGAATTACTACTGGAAAAATGTATAAAAGATCGTTGGGCCATGCGGGTTCCCCATAATAATTATGTCCCATCCCTTTAGCTAATTTTGCTCTTAATACAGGATCATTTAAGTCAGGTTTCTTTGTTATTGGGATAGGTGAATTCTTTAGGATCCATCCCCCAAAGGAACCGGACATGAGAATTTTTCATCATCCGGCTCGAGCAAGAATGAAAGAAATAAGACCGTGGAGGATCCACAATAGAATAGGTTATATAATGACTCAATAAATCAAGGTAAGAAAAGCTTTATCAGATTATCTTTTCCGAAGTTCCGCCTATAACTACTCATTGAAAAGAATCCTATTCTTATGCGTAAATGCTCAATATCCAAGTGGGCTTACAAATTTGATCATGATCAATTGCTTTGTGGATTGTCTCTTGATTAGTTGGTGTTTATCCCCTCAATATCGCAAGTTTCTTACGTCCAAACAAAGTATTTACTTGTTACTACTAAAAAATTAAAAAGTTTAGCCTACTTTCTTCCTTAGATCCCTTCTTTTACTCCGATAATATTGCGGATCGAAATCGATGCAAAGAAAATGAATGCATTTCCATACTATAATAAAAAGTAAGTGTAATAAATATAGAATTGGATCATATCACATGACTTATTCCATTTATACTCTACGGGATCTTACGGAGCCTCTTCATGGATGACATGGTTGAGGTATGATCATAGAAAATATTCTCCTCGAATGAACCAGCCTATCCTTCCTAGATAGGGGACTTACGTATTGATTGGATGCGGAGACACCCTTGGTCGTGAATTCTAATGCGGCAGATCCAATTCTCTATCTGCATGGCCAAATCAATAATTCAAGTCACACACTCCCATAATCCGCCTTATTTTCTTTCGTAAAATTAACTTCAACTATTTGTATCAAAATACTTAAGATATTTGTATACTTCAAAGTTGAAGAGAAGTATCCAAATGACATGTCTTATTTTACAATAACCCATGTTTGTAGCAATGAAATACCACAACCTACCCGATATGATATCTGAGAATTCGAATTTTCTATGATATGCCTTGCCTATAAAGGACCAGAAATACCTTGCTTACGTATCATTGGAAAGTGCATTAACATAAATACAGCAGTAAGCAGAGGCAGTACAAAGGTATGTAAACTATAAAAACGAGTCAAAGTGGATTGCCCCACACTAGCACTTCCACGTAATAACTCCACTAAAGGGGATCCTATTACCGGAATCGCTTCAGGTACACCTGTCACAATTTTGACTGCCCAATAACCGATTTGATCCCAAGGTAAAGAATAACCAGTTACACCAAATGATGCAGTCAATACAGCCAAAACCACACCTGTGACCCAAGTTAATTCACGGGGTTTTTTAAATCCACCTGTGAGATACACACGAAATACGTGCAGGATCATCATTAGAACCATCATACTTGCTGACCATCGATGAACTGATCGGATTAACCAACCAAAGTTGGCCTCCGTCATTATATATTGAACGGAGGAAAAAGCTTCTGTAACGGTTGGTCGGTAGTAAAAAGTCATAGCAAAACCGGTAGCAACTTGTACTAAAAAACAAGTAAGTGTAATTCCCCCTAAACAATAAAATATGTTGACATGAGGAGGAACATATTTACTCGTTATATCATCCGCAATTGCCTGAATCTCAAGACGTTCCTCAAACCAATCATATACTTTATTGAGATAGGTAACTAGCCCGACTCCCCCTCCGAGAACCGTATATGAAAATTTCATCTCGTACGGCTCAAGCAGAAACACACAAATTTTCACCGGATATTAGAAAAAAGTTCAAAACTTCATCAGCCACAGGATTGTATCAATTTGCTTTGAAGATATTAAATAAGAAAAATCCAAAATTTCTTCTTTGTGATGATAATGCCAAAAAATCTCAAGTTGGCTCATCTGTCTTTCTTTCCCTTATGTTGATCATTAGAGGCCTCTTGACTTTTCTCTTTCCTATTTTTTATTTTTTTTAGTAAAAAAATATAAAAAAAATATAGTGGTTTTCTAATAGAAATTATCTTGTTGCGATCCTATGAATCAGTTCAATTAAAACCTTAGATTCATACTAGAGCCACGATGATTGAGTCTCAAGCTAAACAAAAGGCAAGGGTTCTTCGAATAAAAACCGCTTGATGATCATTTATTGAATTGGTGTAATGACTCGACAAAATCGAGAGAAAAAAAAAGTTGTCTTTTGGGCAAACAAAATTGAAAAGAAGAAAAGTTCTTTTTTTATTAAGAACTACTTGAATTTTTTTTTTTCAGTCTGGTTGCGAGGTCTAAATAGTGAGTATGAATCATAGTTCCATTTTTATTTTTTCTTGATCCACTCTATGTATTTCGTGTTCCAGATACTAGGATAAATAATATCCGACGAATTAGAATCATCTTGATAGAGAGAACAGGCCCTTTCTATGTATTATCAATAGGATCAATTCTAACAAGTCACACACTCATATTCCAGAGATACCAAAACAAAAAAATCCACGGTCGAACTACCAGAATGTCTAGAAATGTGGAGCTTAAAGCAGAAAGACTCTTTTTGAATAGAAAAACTATGACTTCATAGTTTTAGTTAGTAGAAACCTAATTCATTAAAATTCCGTCCAATAAAACAGAAGAATTATAAATTTCTAAAATGATAGATAGGAATATCGCGAATAAAGCCATTGCAACCCCCATAAGAGGAGTAGTCCCCCAACCCGGAGCGACTTTCCCATATTCCGAATTCAAGGGTTTCAATAAACTACCTGCGCCAGTTCGTTTTGGCCTAGGTCTAGAACTATCTTCAACGGTTTGTGTAGCCATAAATTCTATTTAATCATTGGTGTTGACTTTGTATACTATTCCGTTGTAGTTGTAAATACACGATCTTTATCATAGATCCATTGTAATCTTGAAATTCTATAAAAATGGAAACAGCAACTTTAGTCGCCATCTCCATATCTGGTTTACTTGTAAGCTTTACTGGGTATGCCTTATATACCGCGTTTGGGCAACCCTCTCAACAATTAAGAGATCCATTCGAAGAACATGGGGACTAATTGAAGTAAGAAGTCTCCCGGCTGGGAGACTTCTTACTTCAATTAAATTATTTCATTTTTTAGTCGGAACCTTAGGGGGTTCTCGGAAGAAGATAGCGAAAAAAATTATCCCTAAAGTTGAAACTAAAAGGAACGTATAAACCAATGCTTCCATAGATTCGATCGTGGTTTATTTACAATTATAACTTCCACACCTATTCACTTGTCATTTGGGATCATTTCCCATATAAAAAAAGAGTCAAAGAAAGGACAGGAGATGTTTCCCATATCAAATCAAAAAAGAGAGGCGAAAGATACCATAGCAATGTGGTATCAGATTGTCTGTCTCCTTGTAGTTGGATCCCCAACTTTTTGGAATGTTCCAAATTCCACTTGAGCATCCAAGTCTGGATCAATACCAGCAAAAACATCTCGGAACAAGGTTCGAGCGCCATGCCAAATGTGTCCGAAAAAGAAGAGCAAAGCAAAGGTAGCATGACCAAAAGTGAACCAACCCCTTGGACTGCTGCGAAAAACACCATCTGATTTCAAAGTAGCTCGATCTAATTCAAAAATTTCTCCTAATTGAGCACGCCTCGCATATTTTTTTACAGTAGCAGGATCAGAATAACTTACTCCATTAAGTTCGCCACCATAGAACTCCACCGTTACGCCTACTTGTTCAACGCTATATTTGGATTCTGCTCTTCTAAAAGGAACGTCCGCTCTCACAATTCCCTCTTCATCTACCAAAACTACCGGAAATGTTTCAAAAAAAGTAGGCATACGACGTACAAAAAGCTCGCGCCCTTCTTTATCTCTAAAGACGGGATGTCCTAACCATCCAACAGCTATTCCATCCCCATTGTCCATTGAGCCTGCTCTGAATAATCCCCCCTTTGCCGGATTATTACCAATATAATCATAAAAAGCTAATTTTTCGGGAATTTTAGACCAAGCTTCTGATAAACTAAGATTTTCGGCTAACCCATCGCTAACTCTTCGATATATTTCTTGCTGAAAGTATCCCTGATCCCACTGATAACGAGTAGGTCCAAATAATTCGATTGGGGTAGTTGCCGATCCATACCACATAGTTCCGGCAACTACGAAAGCTGCAAAAAAAACAGCAGCGATACTACTGGAAAGTACAGTTTCAATATTGCCCATACGTAATCCTTTGTATAGACGTTGAGGCGGACGGACACTAAGATGGAATAGGCCCGCTAATATGCCCAGTGTACCCGCAGCAATATGATGCGAAGCTATTCCCCCTGGAACGAAAGGATCAAAACCTTCTGCACCCCACGCAGGATTTACAGCTTGTACTTTTCCTGTTAGTCCATAAGGATCGGACACCCATATCCCAGGACCATACAAACCGGTTACATGAAATGCACCAAAGCCAAAACAAGCCACCCCTGCAAGAAATAAATGAATTCCAAAGATCTTGGGCAAATCTAAAGAAGGTTTTCCGGTCCGCTCATCACAGAATATTTCTAGGTCCCAATATACCCAATGCCAGATAGCTGCCAAGAAACACAAGCCAGAAAACACAATATGCGCACCTGCCACACCTTCATAACTCCAAATACCCGGATTCGTTATAGTTCCTCCTGAAATACTCCAACCACCCCACGAATTGGTTATTCCTAAACGAGTCATGAAGGGGATGACGAACATACCTTGTCTCCACATTGGATCCAGAACAGGATCAGAGGGATCAAAAACCGCTAATTCGTATAAAGCCATCGAGCCAGCCCAACCAGAAACTAGAGCTGTATGCATTATATGCACCGCAAGCAATCGACCCGGATCATTCAATACGACAGTATGAACACGATACCAAGGCAAACCCATGGAAATACCCCTTTAGCAAAGAAAAATAGACACGATGTCGTTTTATTTTATCGCATTGGAAAAGACTATCCATATCCTATGTACCTAACCCTTCTAGGGGATTCTGTGTCAGAAAACGTGAATATTTATTTCATTCCATTAAAAATAAGAAGCCAATTCTGTTTGTAAGAAGAAAGAGAAGCAGATCTATTCTATACTCGATAAGTGCCAATATGCAATGGGTAGCTTGGGCTATTTCGAAAAACGAAGAATAGATCCCTAATCCCTCTTTGTTTATCATTCGAATCACAGATTTCTTTTTCTTTATTCAATCTGTCTTACCTTCCTTATATGTATAATTTTTCAATCTATGTATTAATAGAATCTATAGTATTCTTATAGAATAAGAAAAAAATGAAGATAATAAACTGCGGATTCTTTCTTTCTCCTCCATTCTTAAGTTTCCATATTAAAGTGTAGTTTTCTTACTTAAATCTAATAATATTAATCTAATATGCCCATTGGTGTTCCAAAAGTACCTTACCGGATTCCCGGAGATGAAGAAGCGACTTGGGTTGACTTATACAATGTTATGTATCGAGAAAGGACACTTTTTTTAGGTCAAGAGATTCGTTGCGAGATCACGAATCATATTACAGGTCTCATGGTATATCTCAGTATAGAAGATGGAATTAGCGATATTTTTTTGTTTATAAACTCCCCCGGCGGGTGGCTAATCTCAGGAATGGCGATTTTTGATACGATGCAAACGGTGACACCAGATATATATACAATATGCCTCGGAATAGCCGCGTCCATGGCCTCCTTCATTCTGCTTGGGGGAGAACCTACTAAACGTATAGCATTCCCTCACGCTAGAATTATGCTTCACCAACCGGCTAGTGCTTATTATCGGGCAAGGACACCAGAATTTTTACTAGAAGTGGAAGAGTTACACAAAGTTCGCGAAATGATCACAAGGGTTTATGCACTAAGAACAGGCAAGCCTTTTTGGGTTGTATCCGAAGACATGGAAAGGGATGTTTTTATGTCAGCAGACGAAGCCAAAGCTTATGGACTTGTTGATATTGTAGGGGATGAAATGATTGACGAGCACTGCGATACTGATCCAGTGTGGTTTCCAGAAATGTTTAAGGATTGGTAGTGGCTGAATTTCTTGTAAATTTATTTCAAACCTAAATTCGGGTTTAATGCGATTTTATAGAAAATAGAAATACTTCATGATGCTGAATCATCAGGTTAAGATCGATCTAAACCAATCCATTTTTTCTATATACATACGACATGCCAACAGTTAAACAACTTATTAGAAATGCAAGACAGCCAATACGAAATGCTAGAAAAACGCCCGCGCTTAAGGGATGTCCTCAGCGTCGAGGAACATGTGCTAGGGTGTATGTGCGACTCGTTCAGATCATGAGTTCTAACAAATAAGACAATTTAGGAAATATTCATGATCGGTACCAATAAATAGGATAGAGCTTCTCTCTCCTAGATTTCTACGGTATATAGAATTTATGGTTTCCTTTGGTGCAAATCCAATCATCTAGATTGGAAGAAGCAATTCCCCCATTGGTAGCAAATGGTTATTGATTAAGCGGAGGAAATAGTAATAAAAAGAAAAGGCTTATGTTCCTTTATCTTAAAAGAACGGACTAAAGGGTCAGCTACTTAGCCAACTTTCAAAATGAAATACCGTTACTGTATGAATAACTCTTATTTATTGTGAAAAGAGCGATTTACTCTATAATGGATAGGTAGAGCCAAAGACTGTGAACTATACAAGTTCACAATACCTTTTGATGAAAGAAAGAGCTCCGGTGTATAGAGAGGACCTCACCGTTTAAAAGAGAACCATAGAAACGATGGAACCCACTGTTTTTTTAGTATCGTTAGAATTTGTTATTTCTATGCGAAATAACTGAAGGGGATAGAATAAAAAATCGTGGTTGGGAAGGTTATAGTAGCAAAAGCCATTGGAATTAATATTTTATATATCGGAATAATCCGTTTTGTTATTAATGGGAAAAAGAACGGTTAAAAGAAGAGAAATCATTAGTTATTCATTAAGGTTAATTTGATTCAATGACCAGAGTTCCGCGAGGATATATAGCTCGGAGACGACGAACAAAAATGCGTTCATTTGCCTCAAACTTTAGAGGGGCTCATTTAAGACTTAATCGAATGATTACTCAACAAGTAAGAAGAGCTTTTGTTTCTTCTCATCGAGATAGAGGCAGGCAAAAGAGGGATTTTCGTCGTTTGTGGATCACTCGGATAAACGCAGCAACACGGATATATAAAGTATTTGATAGTTATAGTAAATTAATACACAATCTGTACAAAAATGAATTGATTCTTAATCGTAAAATGCTTGCACAAGTAGCTGTATTAAATCCAAATAATCTTTACACGATTTCCAATAAAATAAAGACCATCAATTAAAGGGATAAAAAAGCAATATACAGGAATAATTAAAACCGAATTCCCGGAGAGGGAACTCCGGGAAAATACAATAAATTAAGATTAAGTGGTAGGAATCAACGAGCATGTTGCAATAAATAAAAAACTATTTCTTTTTTACCATTTTTCTTTCTTTTCTTATAACAAACAAAAGAATCTAAACTGGATTACTTTATTTATATATGAGTCTGATCCTTTCGAATAAAACATCAACAATCGGAACTTAAGCTCCGATTGTTGTTTCTAAAATTCTGGTTGGAGTTTCTTAAATTTCGATTGGAATTGAACTTTTGTGTTAATTGAGGAATATGTCTATTTTTTCTGTGTCTAGGACCAGTAATTATTGAAATTGACTGGGCTTGAAATTGCTTCTCATTTTCATAGTTACGAAATGGTAAGAAAGATAAAATACGAGCCTGTTTTATAGCAAGAGTAATTAATCGTTGTTGTTTCAAGGTTAATCTATTTATTCGTCTGGATAATATTTTTCCTTGTTCACTAATAAATCGATTAATTAAGCTCATGTTTCTATAATCAATTCGATCCCCCCGACCAATTCGAGAACGCCTACGAAAAGGTTGTTTGGATTTACGAAAAGGTTGTTTGAATTTACGAAAAGGTTGCTTGGATTTTTGAAAAGTTTGTTTGGATTTACGAAAAGGTTGCTTAGATTTATGAAAAGGTTGTTTAGATATATACATGATTTATTCCTTATTTTTAAAATTGAAAAAAAAAATGGATTTCTTTATTTTATTAATTTTGGATCCAGAAGAAGTAGTCTTTCTTTGGTCCATATATTATTTGATTCATATACTATATATATAAAAACCTCTATACATATGAAATAATATCTACCTAAAGTGGATTTGTATTTTGTATTTTATCTATGTTCTATATATTAAATAATAAATTCTTACTCTTTCCATTCTTTAGAAAAATCAAAAACACGATGCTCCTATTTCTTTATTTCATTATGAGTCGTATGCTTGCGGCAATAACGACAAAATTTTCTTAATTCTAATTGTCCGGGTGTATTGTGGCGATTCTTTTGAGTACTATATCTAGAAATCCCCGTCGATTCCTTATTGGTACCCTTTCGAACACAACTGATACATTCCAATATCACTCTGATTCTAACATCTTTGCCCTTGGCCATGAACCTCCTTTCCTTTTTGGATCGACTTAACTTAATTCTTATACCTGTTCTTTTATTCTTCTATATTGGTCCGAAAAAGAAGAATAAAATCCAATAGAATAAAAAATGGAGAAATAATTAAAGAATACAATCCTTGTCGAATTAGCAAGGATTTTGCTTCGAAATCCTTTCATTTAAGTAGCAAGCCCGGCTTTTTCTATGCTCGAATTTGTGAGGCCTGACTTAGCTTGGATACCGCTTTTAATTAAATTTATGTTTTCTTCCAAAATGAGATTTACCAAATTTTTGATGACTCTGAGGTTCAACCCAATCCATCTTTTCTTTCTTTTTGCTTCGTATACTAAAAAAGGATTGAAAGAAAATTTTCGTCATGTCACGAATAATTTTATCTCTCGTATAGGAATAACTAGAATTAAAAAAAAGGGAATGACAAAGCATCTGGGAATAAACGATTAATTTCTATCAATAAACCTGCTAAAGCCCCAAACCATAGAGTACTTAGCACGGGTGCTACAGAGAGATATGTTTTTATATCCCGCATTGAAAATCCTCCTTCCTTATTGGAATACATATATGATCAGATACTCTTGCCCAAGATCGTTTGTATTTCTTTATTTAGGCGAAATTCCTAACTAAAAAAACAAAATCAAAATTCTATATATATATAGAATGAACCATATAGACGAAATTTTCCTATCCCTAAAAAAGAAAAAGATGACCCCTTCTTCCTATACATTACTAAGGAATAATAATCTTTCTTTTATAGTTTCAATTCAACTGGATTTTAGATATATACCCTTCCTTGATTATATGAGACCAAAAACTAGAAATGACAAGAAAGTTCTATATAGATAGATAAATAGAAGAAAATTACGATGTGGAAAACAAGAAAGGAATTGTGTACAATGCCATTGTACAACAATTTGGAAAAGGGATGTAGCGCAGCTTGGTAGCGCGTTTGTTTTGGGTACAAAATGTCACAGGTTCAAATCCTGTCATCCCTACCTATTACTTCTCTCTTCTTTATGGGCAGTAGCGGGGAGATCAATTAAAGTGTATATAACTTGAATTTGTGGATACTATACGTACGTGAGACACGTTAGGAGTAGAAAAGGATTTTCTTTTTGAAAGCGCTCTTAGTTCAGTTTGGTAGAACGCGGGTCTCCAAAACCCGATGTCGTAGGTTCAAATCCTACAGAGCGTGATTCCATCTATCTTATGTCGAAACAGAGTAAAATAACTTAAAAAAAAGTCGAATTACAACTCCAATTTGACCCCCTCTCTAGTCTGGAGGAGGCCAATCAAAAAAGAAATATTACTCAATCAAAGATCCAACTGATCCCCACGCCTGTATTGCAAATACGCAGTCACGAATAATCCCGCTAAAGTAATAGGAATTAGGCCTAAGACGATTCCAAATAGAAAAACTTCAATCATTTCGATTTGTTCGAGGGGATAAAAAAAGAGGTACGATCTATCTCTAAATAATAGTCTAAATTATCCACGAATCTCAATAACAAAAAAAAGAATTGGTAATTAGCGTGGAAAAAGATCCTATAATATCAGGAATCCAAAAGATAGATTCTTATTTTCTGACTTATTCATTCAATTCATTTCAAATAAGACGTATCTTGTTTAAGCTAATAAATAGCGCTGGGGTTATAGTTAAAGCAGCCAGTAGAAAACCGAAATAACTAGTTATAGTAAGCATGAAGGGGTTAAATTCCATTTTTTTTTTACTACACTACATATGTTGGTAAAGCACTTACCTAAGTTATGGAAAATTCCTAATCCATCGGTTATTTTAGATAATACTAAAAAACAAGATAGAGCGAGATACAGAAGTGTAAAAGAAAATCGATTCATCAGATGGGACATGAGTCCCTAATTCCAAATTAAGAGATTTATTGTGGAATCTGGCAGTTAAGTAAAGTAATAATATTAAGAACTAGATCATCTAAACCTGTTGAAAAATGAAATCGTATTTTTGGGGAATTTTGGAATAAAAGATAAATAAAGAATAGAATTTGAAAAAAGTGCTTATTTCTTTTTCAATAGGATTTAATCCTCTTTTTAGAGCAAACGGTCGTCGCCTATTCCTTCTTATTTTAACTTATTGTATTCCATATGGAATAAGAGGAGAAGAAAACCATTCCACGATTCCCGAGGCCCCCCCTGAAAAAGAGCAAAATTTACTTTATTTTTATTTATTCATTTTTCGAACCCCAACCAAAGTTGATTCGAAGACGAGTTACTTCAATCCTTATTTCATCTCGTAAAGTTACATGCTTGCAGTTTGGTTAAGAAAGTTAGACCTAATCCAACAAACAAGATAGGATTGATTACGAATCGTGATTCTTCAAAGAATGTATTCTGTTTCTTTCATAACGGATTATCTACTATTCGATTTTCTATTTTTTAGATAGTATTTTATACTAACCAATTTAATTGAAAAGTTTTATTCGAATAAAACTTTTCACTAAAAAGGGATAGATTTCGCATATACTTATCCTTATATTGCGTCAATATGAGAATATCCTTCCTAAATTCTTTATCCAAACCCATTGATCATTAACTTAGGTTTTCCCAAGATCCTGATCACTATTCCAAATTAAATTATTCTACTATTCCGAAGACAATGAAAATAAGTAGGACCCCAAAAATAGGGGTTTCTATTGATGCCTTGAATAACATGTAGTTTCCCTATAGACAAAGAACAAAGAAGAAAAAAAGGGAATTCTGTTTCGGGACCAAGCCAAACAAGATTGCTGTGCCATAGGAAGGATAGCTATACTAATTTGGTATACTCAAAATACACCTTTGGTACAAAATTGACAATCTCACAAGGATGAAATATCAGTAATTTTCTATTTACTGGTTGATCCCA